TATATCCATTTATTGAATTTTTATGAGGAAATAAATGTAAAATGTAATTTAACTTAATTTAAAAAGAAAGGTATTATCTTATATTTGAGGTATGAACACAAAAGCTTCTTTAGCTTATCTTTTATGAATATATATATATATATATATATATATATTGAATTAAAATTTAAAATTATTTGTGTATATTTATTTATATAAAT